TTATTTCAGAAGGGCTTATTCGATCTAATCGTACCACGTAATCCGTTAAAAAGTGTTCTGAGTGAGTTATTTCAGCTCCACGCTTTCTTTCCTTTGAATCAAAATTTAATCAAGTAGAGTATTAAGTGCAATTATTTTATTTTTAATAAAGAGTTAGTTCATCGAGATCAAAGTAAAAATAAGAAGAATGATATGGTTTTTTATTTAGTGATATAAGATCTAATTGTAGAAAGAATCAAAAGTTGTAGAGAATTCTTTTGTTTTTTTTTTACCACTCTTTCTGATTAGTAATATTACTGATTACTAATCAGGAAGCCCCTCTAAAAGAGTCAATTCTTTCTTTTGTGAAATTAGGAAAATAATAGGACAAGAATAAAACAAGAAGAAAAGCGGCAGAATAATAAAATCGACTATGATATATATATTTTTCATGTCGAAAGATGAATAAGCCCATTTATTTAGTTCTATATTCCTTTCACTTATTATATATATTCCCTTAGATATAGACTTGGATCTATATCCATATCAATTCGAATTAGAAATTCATAATTCGAATATAATTAGAAGTGAATTAATTCGATTTTTTGTTATTAGATATTAATTATCTATGATAGGGATTAATAAGAATTAAATAAATTAAGAATTTCTAATTCTTAATTATAATTATTACAAGATATTTTTATAACAATATAATAATAACAGGTACAAATAGTAAATCAAGGTATTCATTCTATGATAACTTTTAACTTTCCCTCTATTTTTGTGCCTTTAGTAGGCCTAGTATTTCCGGCAATTGCAATGGCTTCTTTATTTCTTCATGTTCAAAAAAACAAAATTGTTTAGATCCGATAGTAACAAATCTCATCTATTTTTTTTTTTTCAAAACTTAGACTTGTATCATAACACAAATATCCATTTCGTGGAATATGGTATAACCCGTTATTTCTGCCGAACATAAATGAAAGAGTTCTTATGCATAGAGAAAATGATATATGGGTAAATGAATTCGAGCTTTTTTTAAAATAGAATCAAATCAGGATTGGCGGATGTCTAAAATGGAAAGTCGATGGATCCATGTGTATGTCAATATTTCTAGTGGGATCATATCATATGAAAGGGATGCTCTTTTTTTAGATCTAACCAATTTGATGAATTACTCCTAAAGGTTCACATAAAAATAGTGCTAGTTGATGAGAGTTATTTCGGAAACAAAAAAAAGAGGAAAGTCAAATTAATGCGGGCTATTCTCTCAATTCCAATAAAATGTAATCAAATCAAGTATGAGTTGGCGATCAAAACATATATGGATAGAACTTATAAAGGGGTCTCGAAAAATAAGTAATTTTTGCTGGGCCTTTATCCTTTTTTTAGGATCATTTGGATTCTTATTGGTTGGAACTTCCAGTTATTTTGGTAGAAATTTAATATCTTTATTTCCATATCAACAAATTGTTTTTTTTCCACAAGGGCTGGTAATGTCTTTCTATGGGATCGCGGGTCTCTTTATTAGCGCCTATTTGTGGTGCACAATTTCGTGGAATGTAGGTAGTGGTTATGATCGATTCGATAGAAAAGAAGGAATAGTGTGTATTTTTCGGTGGGGATTTCCGGGAAAAAATCGTCGTGTCTTTCTCCAATTTCTTATAAAAGATATTCAGTCCGTCAGAATAGAAGTGAAAGAGGGTATTTATGCTCGTCGTATTCTTTATATGGAAATCCGAGGCCAAGGGGCCATTCCCTTGACTCGTACTGATGATAATTTTACTCCACGAGAAATTGAACAAAAGGCTGCGGAATTGGCCTATTTCTTGCGTGTCCCAATTGAAATTTTTTGAGAAATGAACTTAAGAATAATTGCTTTCTCAGCAGGAGAGAAAAAGGTGAAGAACCCTCTTTTTTCTATAACATAACTTTCTTCAGAACCTTCATTTGAGCGAAAGCAAAGGTGTATGAAGGACTCATCATGCACACAATCATAAATCAAAAACAAGTGAATAAATGGATAGATTCGATACCTTATAATAGAACTTATACTTGATAGAAATATTAGATCACATAGCGTCGCCGAATGAGGTGGGTTCATTAACAATTCACAAAAAAATGGCAAAAACAAAAGCATTCACTCCTCTCCTTTATCTTCTATCTATACTATTTTTGCCCTGGTGCATTTCTGTCTTATTTAATAAGAGTCTGGAATCTTGGGTATTCCAGATCTTTCTCCAATTTCTTATAAAAGATATTCAGTCCGTCAGAATAGAAGTGAAAGAGGGTATTTATGCTCGTCGTATTCTTTATATGGAAATCCGAGGCCAAGGGGCCATTCCCTTGACTCGTACTGATGATAATTTTACTCCACGAGAAATTGAACAAAAGGCTGCGGAATTGGCCTATTTCTTGCGTGTCCCAATTGAAATTTTTTGAGAAATGAACTTAAGAATAATTGCTTTCTCAGCAGGAGAGAAAAAGGTGAAGAACCCTCTTTTTTCTATAACATAACTTT